TAAAGTGACTCCTCCCTAGATACATGAATTTTATTATGATCTATTCCGCGAAAATACGGATCGCGTGTTACAGATAAAAAATGAAGTTTTTTCTTTATAATTTATAAAAAGAATATGAAATAATTCAAATAGATTTAAAACGAAAACTTATTCTTAGGTAAATTGATTGCGAAATGCTTCTGTAGAGTGTCCAATATCTGTTTTACATCTTCTGTACGAAAATATTCAATTCTCATAAGATCTTCTTGACTGTTGCTCAAAAGGTCCAATAATGTATGTATATTGGACCTTTTGAGACAATTATAGGTCCTGGGGGGTAGTTCTAATTGGTCAATAAAAATACATTTCAATGGAATTCCTTTTTTGTTTTTCTTTAGATTAGTTAATCTATTTTGAAAGGTAAAAAGGGGTAGAGTAAACCTGTTTTTATTTTCCTCGAAATGAATGTTCTCTTCCTCCGCATGTAGAAAAGGAATAAATAAATCAATCAAATTACGAGAAGCTTCATAAAGTGCTTCCTTAGGAGTTAAACTTCCATTCGTCCATATTTCTAGAAAAAGTATTTCTTGTTTTTCATTTCCATTCCCATAAGAATGAATACTATGATTCGCATTTCGAACAGGCATGGATACAGCATCTATAGGATAACTTCCGTCTTGAGAGTTATTTGTGGGGTTAATACGGTATCCGCGATCTCTCTTGATTTGTAATTCAATACGCAAATCAATTGGTTCTGTCAGGTTAGCTATATGCTGTGTTGTGTCAACTATTTCCACGGAAGGTGGTGAGATGATATCTTGAGCGGTTACGTATCTAGGACCTCTGACACAAATGGATGCGTCTCTAACTCCATACAGATTACTTCTCAATACAATTTCTTTCAAATTTATGAAAATTTCATGTACTGATTCCTCAATACCTACTATCGTAGAATATTCATGCGGCACCTTCTCAGATTTTGCACGTGTGATACATGTTCCTTCTATTTCTCCAAGTAAAGCCCTCCGCATGGCAATACCTATGGTATCGGCTTGACCTTTCATGAGCGGGGACAGAATGAAACGACCATAATAAAGACGCTTACTGTCTACTCTTGATTCAACACATTTCCACTGTAGTGTTCGAGTGGATGCTGCTATTTCCTCTCGAACCATACTAATATTATTATTTGATCAGATCATTGAATAATTTATTTCTCTTGAAATCCTTCTTATTTTTACACACGTCTTTTTTTAGGAGGTCGACATCCATTATGTGGCATAGGTGTTACATCACGTACGAAACTTAATAGTATACCACTTCTACGAATGGCCCGTAATGCTGCGTCTCTTCCGAGACCTGGACCTTTTATCATAACTTCTGCTCGTTGCATACCCTGATCAACTACAGTACGAATAGCATTTTCGGCGGCTGCTTGAGCAGCATAAGGTGTCCGTCTTCGTGTGCCTTTGAATCCAGAAGTACCGGCGGAGGCCCAAGAAACCACCCGACCTCGTACATCTGTAACAGTTACAATGGTATTGTTGAAACTCGCTTGAACATGAATAACCCCTTTTGGTATTCTACGTCCATTCCTACGCGAACCAACTCTTGGTATAGGTTTTGCCATATTTTATTATCTCATAAATATGAATCAGAAATATATAGAAAGATACGGAGATATCCATTTCATGTTAAAGCGGATCCTTTATTTTTACATGGCCCTTCCTTGAGAAACTTTAGAAAGATTATCCTTGTCTCTGTTTATGTTTCGGATTGGAACAAATCACTATAATTCGTCCGCGCCTACGGATCAGTCGACATTTTTCACAAATTTTACGAACAGAAGCCCTTATTTTCATATTTCTCACCCCTTACCTTAATTTGGAATCTATTCCTTGGAAGAAAATAAGCCTCTTGTATTTTTTAGCTTTGAATTGGATCCCCCATGAAAGGAATGTTTTCAAAAATTATCTAATCGCTCGAATCTTTGTTGCGAAGTCTGTAAATTATACGTCCCCTGGTTGAATCATACCGGCTTATTTCGATTTTGACTCTATCTCCCGGCAGTATCCGTATTAAAGTGCGTCGGATTCTCCCTGAAATATAACCTAGAATTAGATCTTCATTATCTAAATGGACCCGGAACATACCGTTGGGAAGTGATTCAGTAATTAAACCTTCATGAATCCATTTTTGTTCTTTCATTCCAGGTAACCCCCTTGAAGTATCAACTAATGGAGGAAGAGTTATATAACTCACTTTTCCCCTCTATTTCACAAATAGGAAGTTAGAGATAAAATTAGGATACCGGAGGAGGATCACCATATATAACACAAAATTTCTCCTCCAATTTTTTCTAGTCTAGCTTCTCGATCTGTCATTATGCCTCGAGAAGTAGAAAGAATTACAATTCCCATTCCACCTAAAATCTTAGGAATTTTTTGATAGTTGGAATAGATTCGTAGACCAGGTCGACTGATACGTTTTAAAATAGTTCTATATATTCCTTTCCTAGTCCTTCTATGGCGCAAGGTTGAAACCAAGAAATATTTGTTACTTTCCTGATGTTTCCGAACGTTTTCAATAAAACCTTCTCGTAGGAGTATTTTAACAATGTTTTCGGTGATATTAGTGGATGCTATTCGAACCGTTCCATTTTTACTCATGTCAGCATTTCTTATAGAAGTTATTATATCAGCAATAGCGTCTCCGCCCATGACGAATTATTGGTACTTCCGAATTTTGATATAATCAACATGTTTTTTTTACTTGAATTATTCAATTATTAATTAAGAAATTAGTTACTAAAAGTATATGCGTGAGACACAATCTACTAATTTGATCCGTTTCAGATATCCTACTATAACTATATCATAGTTTCATCCACTAGTATTTATAATACCTCGGGAGCTAATGAAACTATTTTAGTAAAATTCAACTGTCTCAATTCCCGAGCAATCGCCCCAAAAATTCGAGTTCCTTTTGGATTTCCTTCTTGATCAATGACAACCGCTGCATTGTCATCATATCGTATTATCATACCGTTGTCACGTTTGAGTTCTTTACATGTACGTACAATTACAGCTCTAATTACTTCTGATCTTTCTAGAGGCATATTGGGCACTGCTTCTTTGATTACAGCAACAATAACGTCACCAATATGAGCATATCGGTGATTACCAGCCCCTATGATTCGAATACACATCAATTCTCGAGCTCCGCTGTTATCTGCTACATTCAAAAGGGTCTGAGGTTGAATCATATCATTTTTATTTGAATCTGTTATTTCAATGCAAAGAATGAGGAAAAAAAGAAATAGTGTTTGTCTATAAATAAATAAACCCGTGGTTGTTTTTTCATCCTCAATACCCCTTTTGTTTATGTTTAGTTCTACATCCTTATCCTGAAATAACAAATTGAGTTCGTATAGGCATTTTGCACGCAGCTATTTCAATAGCTGTTCTGGCTACAGTTTCGGATACTCCACCCATTTCATAAAGTATTCGACCTGGTTTAACAACAGATACCCAATATTCGGGGGATCCCTTCCCCGAACCCATACGTGTTTCTGTAGGTCTTACTGTAACAGGTTTGTCGGGAAATATACGTACCCATATTTTTCCACCACGACGCGCATATCGTGTCATTGCTCTTCGCCCTGCTTCTATTTGTCTAGCTGTGATCCAAGCGGGTTCAAGTGCCTGAAGAGCGTATCTGCCGAAACTAATCTGATTGCCCCGACAAGATATTCCCTTCATTCTTCCTCTATGTTGCTTACGAAATCTGGTTCTTTTGGGGTTATAGTTGATGGTTTTTTCTTAATCAATCCCACCTCTACTACAGAACCGGACATGAGAGTTTCTTCTCATCCAGCTCCTCGCGAATGAAAGAATTCGATAATATTACAGATACACATGTATTTATTAATAACTAATACACTAAACTAAGTAATGGGATTTATTGATATTTCATTTATTACATAGGAAGCTGTATATACGACTAGATGTGTATATTGATAGATATACATAATGCTTCTTTATTTATATTATAACGAATCCTTATTTTTATTTTTTTTTATTGGAATATTGTCTTGATTCGATAAGAGTAATAAAAAAAAATAAGGGTTTCGCGGGCGGATATTGACTCTTTCCTGTTCCATTCGTAGGATCAATCCATGATCTCTCAGAGTAAATCAATTTGTTCTTGGTTCGTTCCGCCATCCCACCCGATGAATCATTAGGATTCGTTTTTATTTTAATAGAATCTTATATAATCACAGGTTTCGTCGTTCCTATAGCTTCTCCATTAATGGTTAGGCCTGAACTCTGCAATGGAGCTCCCAACAAAATTCGTTCCCGAGCCGATCTCCTCAGTTTCTATTAACCCGGGGCTCTTTATTATTTATTATTATTTATATCAATATTAATGCTTTATCACACTGCCTTTTATGAGGTGACCATACATATTGGAATCATCTATCATTGATCTTTTTGTTCTCTCTTTCTATCACCTTTCCATTTATCCGTATCCCCCTTTTTCTTATTTATTTATTTTTCCTTCAGAATCTATAATCAGAGATTTTTTATGGAAAATCTCAGTTGTTACAACTATATGATTGATCCAGTCATATAGTGACTGTTTCTTGGGATCTCGACAATACGAAGCAATAAGTTGGTTATTAGTTTTTAGTTTATTTTATTGTTTATTTTATTATAGTTATTAAGTTCATAGTGGGGATTTTTTGAAGCCCAACTCTAAACTCTAAAGAAAAAACTAACGAGTCACACACTAAGCATAGCAATTATATTAAAAAAAGATTAATCGATTTTTTATTCAACCTTATAGAATTAGAATTGTTTATTTTTATTTGATTTAACGGAAAAACAGAAACGGTTTCTAATTTTTTGTTCTATCACTGGACAGAACGGCAAGATAAATGAAGGGTCTATTTATTATTCTTCATCTACAAATATCCAAATTTTTAGGCCTAATACTCCATGGATAGTTCGAATTGTATAGGAACAATGATCAATTTTAGCGCGAATTGTTTGTAGAGGAACCCTACCTTCTCTGATCCATTCGACACGTGCAATTTCTTTTCCGTCGATACGCCCTGCAATTTGTATTTGAATTCCCTTTGTATCTGTTTGTTCAGTTAATTCAATAGCTCTTTTCATTGCCTTTCGGAACGAAACTCTATTTCTTAATTGTGAAGCCATATATTCTGCAAGAATATTAGGGTGTCCATAAGGTTTTTCAATTCTTGTGATAGCAATGTTGAGTCTTCGGTTCACAGAACGAAACTCTTTTTGTACATTCATCTGTAATTCTTCGATCCCTCGTGTTCGGCCCTCTATTAATAAATTTGGGAACCCAATATAGATTATGACTTGGATCAAATCGATTCTTTTTTGAATTTCTATGCGTGCAATTCCAATTCCTTCGAAACCTGGGGATATTCTCTTATTTTTTTGTACATAGTTCTTGATACAATTCCGTATTTTCTCATCCTCTTGTAGACCTACGGAAAAATTTTTTGGTTGTGCGAACCAAAAGGAATGATGATTTTGGGTTGTACCAAGTCTGAAACCAAGTGGATTTATTTTTTGTCCCATATTTTTTGATTATATTATCTTTCCATTTATTTATTTTTTTTTCTAAATAAGAATCGAAATCTTATAAAGAAAATTTCGATTTCTCTTTTAATACAATTGTTATATGACAAGTGGGCCTTTTTATCGAATAACTACGTCCTCGAGCCCTAGGTCTTAACTTTTTCACAAAGGGACCCCCATTGACTTCGGCTTTACTAATGAATGAATCAGCTTCGTTCAAACCCATATTATGACTAGCGTTTGCTGCTGCAGAATAAACCAATTTAAAAATGGGATACGATGCTCGATAAGGCATGAGTTCCAGTATCATAAGTGTTTCCTCATAAGAGCGCCCGCGAATCTGATCAATTACTCTTCGCGCTTTGAAAACGGACATACATATATGTTGAGCTAAAACTTTGACTTCTCTATCCGAATTCCAGTTTTTTTTTTTTATCATAAGGTTTATCCCTTTTTTTTCAAATTAACGACGAGATTTATTATCGTTTCTCGCATGTCTCGCGAAAGTCAGAGTAGGCGCGAATTCTCCCAATTTGTGACCTACCATACGATCTGTTATATAAATAGGTAAATGTTCCTTTCCATTATGAATAGCGATTGTATGGCCAATCATTTTGGGTATAATGGTAGATGCCCGAGACCAAGTTACTATTATTTCTTTCTCCTCCCTCATGTTGAGTTTTTCCATTTTTCTGGATAAATGATTAGCTACAAAAGGATTTTTTTTTAGTGAACGTGTCACAGCTGATTACTCCTTTTTTTATTTTACATTTTAAAGATTGGCATTCTATGTCCAATAGAATATCTCGATCTAAGTATGAAGGTAAGAATAAATACAATAATGATGAATGGAAAAAAGAGAAAATCCTTTAGCTAGATAAGGGGCGGATGTAGCCAAGTGGATCAAGGCAGTGGATTGTGAATCCACCATGCGCGGGTTCAATTCCCGTCGTTCGCCCATCACATTATTTCAAATTCAAAAAATTCGATTTTCAATATTCCTATTTACGGCGACGAAGAATAAAACTATCACTATATTTTTTCCTTTTCCTACTTCTTCTTCCAAGCGCAGGATAACCCCAGGGGGTTGTAGGTTTTTTTCTACCAATTGGGGCTCTCCCTTCCCCGCCCCCATGGGGATGGTCTACAGGGTTCATAACTACTCCTCTTACTACAGGGCGCTTACCTAGCCAACACTTCGATCCGGCTCTGCCCAAACTTTTTTGGTTCACCCCAACATTACCCACTTGTCCGACTGTTGCTAAGCAGTTTTTGGATATCAAACGGACCTCCCCAGATGGTAATCTTAATGTGGCCGATTTACCCTCTTTTGCAATCAGCTTCGCTACAGCGCCTGCAGCTCTAGCTAATTGTCCACCCTTTCCAAGTGTGATTTCTATGTTATGTATGGCCGTGCCTAAGGGCATATCGGTTGAAGTAGATTCTTCTTTTTTATCAATAAAAACCCCTTCCCAAACTGTACAAGCTTCTTCCAAAGCATACGGCTTTCTAGATGTATATGATGATATCTAGACAGATGGATCTTATATGAATCATATGATGAAGTACCACATGAGTGGATATATAGGAATCCAAATCTGCCGAATCACTCATGTATGATCTTCTACATCCTAGGTCTCCCCGTTCCGTCATCTGGCTTATGTTCTTCATGTAGCATTCAGACCGAATGACTCTATGAAATTACGTCGATACTTCCACATATTACGGGTAACGTAGGAGACATCTCTATTTTTCCCCCGGGGGATCTTTATAATTACCACTGCTTAGCTTTCAATTCGCCTCTGACCATCAAATTAAATGTGAATAACCCGTCCTCCTCTCTTTGAAACAAGGGGCGCTTCCGGTTCTGTGCGTGCTTCAAACAATTTTGTCTTCTCCATATTACCATATCTCTAGAGTCAATAATTTTCTATGAGGAACTACTGAACTCAATCACTTGCTGCCGTTACTCAACAGTTTTCTGTTGAGGTCTATCCCATGGAGGTACTCAAATTGTATCCGTGATTGATTTCTAGGTTTCGTCGTAAACCTAATTGGTTACTTCCAATTACGTAAATCAATAGTTCAAACCGCACTCAAAGGTAGGGCATTTCCCATTGATATAGGAACTTCTGTACCAGAAACAATGGTATCTCCAATTATAGCCCCTCTGGGATGTAAAATATATCTCTTCTCACCATCCCCATAGTGTATGAGACAAATGTATGCATTTCGATTAGGGTCGTATTCTATGGTTACAATTCTACCAGATATGTCTTTTTCATTCCGTCGAAAATCGATTTTACGGTATAGACGCTTATGACCTCCCCCTCTATGCCTTGCGGTAATGATTCCTCTGGCATTACGACCTTTACCACAACGATGCTGTCCATAGATCAAATTATTTCGTGGATTGGATTTCACTTGACTGTCTACGGCTCCATTGCGTGTGCTCGGGGTAGAAGTTTTGTATAAATGTATCGCCGTGTTATTAAGTATTTTGCTTTAAGTTCTTTTCTCTATAAGAGGTGGAATAGAATAACCCGGTTGAAGCGTAATGATCATACGTCTGTAATGCATTGTATGTCCCATAATAGGTCCCATTCTTCTACCCTTTCCCGGGAGTCGATGACTATTCATAGCTATTACCTTGACACCAAAGAAGAGTTCGACCCAATGCTTTATTTCTGTCCTAGTTGATCCTGATTCGACATTAGAAGTATATTGATTGTTCCCCAATAACCGAATACTTTTTTCTGTAAATACTGCATATTTGATTCCATCCATAAATCCATTTTCTTCCCTATGAGTTCCAGTATCGATAAGAATTCTAGTTCTTACTGTTCATATGTTATGGTATGAATATACCATACCAATTCGGTATGTATGGATGATGAGATTCCATTGATACAGAGCCAATTCCAATAGACTTATTGAACGTTCCCATTGGCGTGCATCCAGCAGGAATTGAACCTACGAATTTGCCAATTATGAGTTGGGCGCTTTAACCATTCAGCCATGGATGCTTAACAGGGCTCGTCGTACATCGTGAATAACCAAATTCCAATTGAAATGAAATCTTTAGGAGGAATCAATGAAAATCTTTAGGAGGAATCAATGAAACGACATCAATTCAAATCCTGGATCTTCGAATTGAGAGAGATATTGAGAGAGATCAAGAATTCTCACTATTTCTTAGATTCATGGATCAAATTCGATTCAGTGGGATCTTTCACTCCCATTTTTTTCCACCAAGAACGTTTTATGAAACTCTTTGACCCCCGAATTTGGAGTATCCTACTTTCACGTGATTCACAGGGTTCAACAAGCAATCGATATTTCACGATCAAAGGTGTAGTACTGCTTGTAGTAGTGGTCCTTATATCTCGTATTAACAATCGAAAGATGGTCGAAAGAAAAAATCTCTATTTGATGGGGCTTCTTCCTATACCTATGAATTCCATCGGACCCAGAAATGAGACATTGGAAGAATCTTTTTGGTCTTCCAATATCAATAGGTTGATTGTTTCGCTCCTGTATCTTCCAAAAGGGAAAAAGATTTCTGAGAGTTGTTTCATGGATCCGCAAGAGAGTACTTGGGTTCTCCCAATAAATAAAAAGCGTATCATGCCTGAATCGAACCGGGGTTCGCGGTGGTGGAGGAACCGGATCGGAAAAAAGAGGGATTCTAGTTGTAAGATAGCTAATGAAACCATAGCTGGAATTGAGATCTCATTCAAAGAGAAAGATAGCAAATATCTGGAGTTTCTTTTTTTATCCTATACGGATGATCCGATCCGCAAGGACCATGATTGGGAATTGTTTGATCGTCTTTCTCCGAGGAAGAAGCGAAACATAATCAACTTGAATTCGGGACAGCTATTCGAAATCTTAGGGAAAGACTTGATTTGTTATCTCATGTCTGCTTTTCGTGAAAAAAGACCAATTGAAGGGGGGGGTTTCTTCAAACAACAAGGAGCTGAGGCAACTATTCAATCAAATGATATTGAGCATGTTTCCCATCTCTTCTCGAGAAACAAGTGGGGTATTTCTTTGCAAAATTGTGCTCAATTTCATATGTGGCAATTCCGCCAAGATCTCTTCGTTAGTTGGGGGAAGAATCAGCACGAATCGGATTTTTTGAGGAACGTATCGAGAGAGAATTGGATTTGGTTAGACAATAATGTGTGGTTGGTAAACAAGGATCGGTTTTTTAGCAGGGTACGGAATGTATTGTCAAATATTCAATATGATTCCACAAGATCTATTTTCGTTCAAGTAACGGATTCTAGCCAATCGAAAGGATCTTCTGATCAATCCAGAGATCATTTCGATTCCATTAGAAATGAGGATTCAGAATATCACACATTGATCGATCAAACAGAGATTCAACAACTAAAAGA